ATGAACAAATATCTTACACGTTGGCTATTTTCTACTAATCATAAGGATATAGGTACTTTATATTTACTATTTGGTGCTTTTTCTGGGATGGCGGGGACAGCTTCAAGTATGTTAATACGCCTAGAACTGTCCGCCCCAGGTAGTATGTTAGGAGATGATCATCTATATAATGTGATTGTGACATCACATGCTTTATTAATGATTTTCTTCCTGGTAATGCCAGTAATGATAGGGGGATTCGGAAATTGGTTTGTGCCAATTATGATTGGTGCGCCCGATATGGCCTTTCCTAGATTAAACAATATCAGTTTTTGGTTATTACCGCCTTCTCTAATACTATTGGTTGGGTCTATGTTTGTGGAACAGGGGGCAGGGACAGGCTGGACCGTTTATCCCCCACTATCAAGCATTCAAGCCCATTCAGGGGGAGCAGTGGATATGGCTATATTTAGTTTACATCTAGCTGGTGTATCTTCCATTTTAAGTTCTATTAACTTTATAACTACTATAATTAACATGAGGGTTCCTGGTATGAGTATGCATAGATTGCCCCTATTTGTCTGGTCTGTATTAATTACTACAATATTGTTATTATTATCTCTACCAGTGTTAGCTGGTGCAATTACAATGTTATTAACAGATAGAAATTTTAATACAACATTCTTTGACCCTGCGGGAGGGGGAGATCCTATTTTATTCCAGCACTTATTTTGGTTTTTTGGACATCCTGAAGTCTATATATTAATTCTCCCAGGATTTGGTATGGTATCTCAAATTATACCCACATTTTCTGCTAAACAACATATTTTTGGTTATTTAGGTATGGTCTATGCTATGATTTCTATTGGAGTATTAGGATTTATTGTTTGGGCCCACCATATGTTCACCGTTGGTATGGATGTCGATACTCGTGCCTACTTTACTGCTGCCACTATGATTATTGCTGTTCCTACCGGTATTAAGATATTTAGCTGGCTAGCTACTATATATGGGGGAAGCCTGCGGCTTGATACACCTATGTTGTGGGCTATTGGCTTCGTGTTCCTATTTACCATTGGTGGTTTAACTGGAGTTATATTAGCTAATAGTTCATTAGATATAGCACTACACGATACTTATTATGTAGTGGCTCACTTCCATTATGTGTTATCTATGGGGGCCATATTTGCTATATTTGGAGGATACTACTACTGGTTTGGGAAAATTACAGGTTATAGTTATAATGAATTATACGGTAAGATCCATTTCTGGATTATGTTTATCGGAGTTAATTTAACTTTCTTCCCCCAACATTTTTTGGGTTTAGCCGGATTACCTAGAAGATACTCGGATTTTCCTGATGCCTATCAAGATTGGAACTTAGTGAGTTCTTGCGGGGCTGTAATAGCCCTAGTAGGAATTATATGGTTCTTATACTTGTCTTATGAGGCACTGGCAGCCGAAAGACCATTTAAGGGGTGGTCAACTTCGCCTGGCTCGTTAGAATGGTCTTTATCTTCTCCGCCTGCTTTTCATACTTATAATGAATTACCGTTTGTTTATCAGCGTAAATTAAGTCATGGGGATGATTTAAATATTATTTCCACACTACTCCTTTGACCTTGGGGAGTATATAAGGCAATGTGTTCTTCTAATACATGCAAGGCCCTGAGTCGGGGCCCTACTGGTGAGTATAAAACGGATATTATATCGGTTGACGTATTAGAATAGGCGGGATAGTGGCCCACCTGGTCGAAGATGCGTAGTATAGCCACACTTTCACTGAAACAAGGGGAAGACATTTTGGCAGCAGTAGAGAATCTTGTGCAATGAGTAAACGCTTGACACAGGGTTTCACACTGAGGTCTGTCTAACTAAGTGCCAGCAGACGCGGTTAAACTTAGAGGCCCAGTTTTTATTTCACATTAGGCGTTAAGTATGTAGTGAAGCATGAGAATAAAGTAAGGTAAACCTCTGGGTAGCGGTAAAATGTTTGAAGCAAGAGTGGAAGTTCGAAGGTGGAGACTCCTTACTTCGTTCATGGTGCATATTCATGAAATACGAAAGCCTGGATAGCAAACAGGATTAGATACCCTGGTAGTCCTCGCCCTAAACTTATACAATAGCTTTATTAGCAAATAACCTTATTGTGTGCCTGAATACTTTGATCGCAAGATTGAAACTCAAAAGGCTTGGCTGTTCACTGTTTGAATCAGAGGAGCGTGTAATTTAATACGATGATCCGCGTGTCACCTCACCTTTCCTTGAAAGCGAACCACCTACAAAAGGTAGTCCGCTCAGGCATTGCATGGCCGTCGTCAGGATAACAATAAATGTTATCCTTAACCCAATTATGGATTAAGTCAGGTGTCATGGTCTTTATGGAAAGGGATATTATGCGCTACATTCTCTTAAACAATATACACATTAAATTAAGAGGCGGAGATTTTCTGAAACGGGAATCTTAAGTAGGATTTGATAGTAATCGGGAAGTAGAGCGTCCCGGTGAATTCTCACCCAGTGTTAGCACAAATCGCCCGTCGTCCCCTTCAAGTTAAGGATACGAGACGCCCCGCGGCGGGGTTATCCCTCCTTTTCGAGGATGGGTAAGTCGTAACATAGTAAGGGTAAGGGAACTTGTTCTTGGGCCAAGTTGTGCGCGTTCAATACGTACTTGGCCGCCCTCCGTAACTAGGATGATGAGTACTATTATTTCAATTATCTTTAAAACGCTTGCAATAATAATACCTCTGTTAGTGGCTATAGCTTATTTAACTTTAGCAGAGAGAAAGGTATTAGGGTATATGCAAGCACGAAAAGGACCTAATGTAGTTGGTGTCTATGGACTATTACAGCCTTTAGCTGACGGATTAAAATTATTCACTAAAGAGATGGCTATTCCCAATCATGCTAATTTGTCGGTTTATATTGTCGCCCCGATTCTATCGCTTACTTTAGCTTTTTTGGCTTGGGGGGTTATTCCTTTTAGCCCTGGGATTGTGCTGGCTGATATTAATGTTGGTATCTTATATATTTTTGCTATCAGTTCTATTGGGGTGTATGCTATTTTAATGTCTGGTTGGGGAAGTAATTCTAAATATGCATTCTTAGGGGCTATCAGAGCAGCAGCTCAAATGATTAGCTATGAAGTGTGTATAGGGCTTATTCTAATATCAGTAATATTATGTGCAGGTTCTCTTAATATTACTAAGGTTGTTTTAGCTCAAGCCGAGATTTGGTATATAATACCTTTATTTCCAGCTGCTTTAATGTTTTTTGCTTCGGCATTAGCTGAAACTAATCGGGCTCCTTTTGATCTTACCGAGGGAGAATCAGAGTTAGTATCTGGATATAATGTCGAATATTCTAGCATGTCGTTTGCCCTATTCTTTTTAGCTGAATACGGCCATATTATTCTAATGAGCTGTTTGATAAGTTTATTGTTTTTAGGTGGTTGGGCACCTTTTACAGGGATTCTAGGAATGGGCTGCTTAGCCCTTAAAACCACCGTAGTAGTGTTCGCATTTGTGTGGGTGCGAGCTTCTTTCCCTAGAATGAGATATGACCAACTTATGTATTTATTGTGGAAGTCTTACTTGCCTTTCAGTCTTGGTTTAATCGTTTTAGTTTCTGGCCTGTTGATAGGTTTAGATGCAGTGCCTTGCTAGCATTAGGAGATAACCCCCAATATGGGGGGGGGTTAATGCTCACAAGCTTCCTGAGCGCATGCATATGGAATCACCAAACAAAATGTTACGAATAAGAACTCAACACCCAATAATCTCTATTGTGAATGGGGTTCTGGTTGATCTACCAGCTCCTTCTAATATTAGTTATTACTGGAATTTTGGTTCTTTGTTAGGACTTTGTTTAACTATTCAATTGATTACCGGAATATTTTTAGCTATGCATTATTGTTCTGACGTTAGTTTAGCTTTTGACTCAATTTCCCATATTTTAAGAGACGTTAATTATGGTTTTATGTTAAAGTATATTCATGCTAATGGAGCTTCATTATTTTTTCTCTGTGTTTATATCCATATGGGCAGGGGACTCTATTATGGGAGCTACATGAAAATGGACGTTTGGAATATAGGGGTTATAATTTACTTAGTAATGATGTTAACAGCCTTCTTAGGGTATGTATTACCTTGGGGCCAAATGTCCTTTTGGGGAGCAACAGTTATTACTAACTTTTGTTCTGCTATACCTTATATAGGAACAGATATTGTTCAGTGGATTTGGGGGGGATTTAGTGTATCTAACGCGACTCTTAATCGGTTTTTTTCTCTACATTATCTTTTTCCTTTTCTTATAGTTGGATTAGGCATATTACATATTCTTAGTTTACACACAGCCGGGTCAAATAATCCTTTAGGTATTGACTCTAATATAGACAAAGTTACCTTTCATGTTTATTATACTTATAAGGACTTGTTTGGTATAATGGTACTTAGCACTATTTTAATTATACTTTGTTATTTTATGCCTAATGTATTAGGTGATCCTGAAAATTTCATCCAAGCCAATCCTTTAGTAACTCCTGTTCATATCCAACCAGAATGGTACTTCTTATTTGCATACGCTATATTACGCTCTATACCCAACAAACTTGGGGGGGTCTTGGCTATGGTATTTAGTATCTTGGTGTTATTATTATTGCCCCTTATTCATACTAGTAAATTGAGAGCTTTAACGTTTAGGCCTTTAGGTAAAATAGCATTTTGGTTTTTAGTGGCTGATTTTATACTATTAACCTGGTTGGGGGCCAATCCAGTAGAGGAGCCTTATGTTATGGTTGGTCAATTTGCTTCTATATTTTACTTTACCTACTTTTTATTGTTAATCCCCCTGTTAGGTTGGGTAGAAAATTATTTACTGAAATAGCCCCCCTTAATCTTGGGTAACTTTTTGTTGTTGGTAATAAGCCTCACTGAATAGACAGGTTGTCGGCATGCTTATAGACCAACCGGCCCCTGCTTTTCTATAGCTTATCACCCCAAGGTAAATCAGATAAGTGTAAGTATTTACGACAATTTACACATATTCTATGACACTGGAGAGCCGGCGGCCTCCTTAATATCAGATGAATAGCTTATTTATCATAATATCCTTAGGAATAGTTGTAGCTAGTTTTATGGTCATATCTACGCCGAATCCTGTTTATTCAGTATTCTGGTTAGTTATTGCCTTTGTTAATGCTGCTGTTATGTTTATATCGTTGGAATTAGACTACATAGGCCTAATATTTATAATTGTCTATGTGGGGGCTATCGCTATTTTATTCCTGTTCGTAATTATGTTAATTCAACAGCCTAATAAGGTATATTCTCAAGATCACTCGCATTTTTTACCTGTAGGATTATCTGTTATATTCCTATTTTCTAGTTTACTCACCAATAGCCCGAAATATATCAGCAATCCTGTTATAGGGTCTAAAACTAACATTGGAGCAATTGGAAGTCATCTTTATACAACTTATTATGAGTTAGTGTTAATTGCTAGTTTGGTGTTACTAGTAGCTATGATAGGGGCCATATTATTAGCCAAGCAACCAAATTCACCTTTTTTGTATAATTTCTATGGTGAATCATTACGTAGTAGGCAAGATCTCTTCCTACAAATCAGCAGAGAGCACCTTTAGGTGCCTTCTGGCCAAGTGCTAGTGCACGTCTCCGCTTAGAAACATGGAGTTCAAAGGAATACTAATACTACTTATCGTTAGCGGGACATTATCAATTCTAATCTTAGGGGCATCTTATCTATTAGGATATAAACAACCCGATATGGAAAAAGTGTCAGTCTATGAATGTGGGTTTGATCCTTTTGATAACCCGGGAAATCCCTTTTCCGTTAGATTCTTCTTAATTGGTATCTTGTTTTTAATATTTGATCTTGAAATATCTTTTTTATTTCCCTGGGCTGTCACATATATGGGCCTACCTTTATTTGGATATTGGGTTATTATGTTATTTTTATTTATCTTAACTTTAGGGTTAATTTATGAGTGGATAGAAGGGGGCTTAGAGTGGGAAAACTAGCCTCTAATTGGTATAGCGTATGTCTTATTTAATATTGTCAATTGTCATCTTATTAATCGGAATTTTAGGTATTATTCTTAATAGAAGCAATTTAATTATTATGTTAATGTGTGTAGAGCTAGTTTTACTGGCCTCTACTATTTTGCTTCTATTTGAGTCTCGTGTGCTTTACACGCTTTTTGGTCAAATTTTTGCGATTGTAATTCTAACTGTTGCAGCTGCCGAATCTGCTATCGGTTTAGCCATTATGGTTAACTATTACCGTTTACGTGGTACAATTGCTGTTCGAGCCTTAAATTTATTAAGAGGTTAACTCCTAATTAGAAATGAGCCAAATACCTATGCAATATTTTAACTTAGCGGAGGAAAATTATTCTAAGTATGGATTATCAGTAATACAGCTTATACAGATTGGTAAGTTCTATGAACTTTGGCATGAGCCTGATACTCGTAGTAAGCAACAAGCATACTTTCAAGCCGAGTTATTAGTTGAGTCATCCATGCGAAGTGGGCCTTTGGGGGCAACGCCACCTATTGAACAAGTTGCCTCGTCACTTGATATGAGAATAACGTCGCCCGGTAAAAGATCCTTGCTTCAAATGGGGTTTCCAATTTATTCCCTTACTACCCACCTAAGTACCTTGTTGGATAAAGGTTGGACTGTTATAGTTATCGATGAATTAGTCACTGGTAAATCGGGACCAAAACAACGCGCAGTGTCTCAGGTCTATTCTCCTAGTTGTAATTTAGAGGACTGTTCGGAGTTATCCTATGTGTTATCGATTTATTTTTCTCAAGACGACTTATTAGGTATTACTTTATTTTCAGCCATGAGTGGGCATAGTATAATGTTTCCTGTCTCTTGGACGGACAGAGACAAAGTGGCCCGGTTATTAATTAGCTATCGTGTTAGAGAAATAGTAATTTGGGTAAACTTGGGGGTTGGCTTAGATATTTTAACAAATAAAATATATAATTTGTTAATTGATTGAAATTTATTCCCCTCTGAGCCCAATGCTAAAATTGAAGTTATGGGAGAAACACTAACCAACTTGCCGTGTTATTTATCTTATAGGTACGAAAATAATAATAAGGAGTGGCTTTTGCTCCATGTTTATGTGGGCATTAACGCAGAGTGGTTTAACAAAAATTATCAAAAATATACCCTTAGTAAGATATTTCAAAGTACTTGGACAGAAAATGTTAATCAGGTAAATTTAATTAGCCTTTTAGGAGTATTACACTTTATTAACGATCGAAATCCTGATCTTATTAAAAACCTCCAGCTCCCCGAGTGTTACAATTCTGCTGTTAGCCCCCTAAACTTAATATTATGTAATCGAGCAGAATATCAATTGGACTTATTGCCTAAGGGAGGAAAACTGGGCGGGCTACTTAGTTTGGTTGATTACTGTTCTACTGCAATGGGTAAAAGACTACTTAAATTCAGACTTCTTAACCCCATTACAGATTATTATGAATTAAATCTCCGTTATGAGGAGATTGCTACATTTAAACAATTAATTGACAAGAAAATATTTGACAATTTCGAGTTAAAACACATTAAAGATTTATCTTCTTTACATCGTCAATGGGCAATATGTGCCTCGAGTGATACTGCCTTGCCACCTAAAAAGTTAAGTAAAATTTACCATTCTTATTTGTTTGCTAGTCAACTAATAAGTAAGTTAACAAATAATAAATGAATTAATGTTCAATTACCCCCCTCAGTCGGGCCCCAACTAGAATCGCTAATTGAGGAAATAGGCCGAGTTTTCCAGGTAGATAGCCTTTTAGGTGATTTTAAATATGTATTACGGCCAACTGATAATTTAACTAACCTCCTTGCACAACAACAAATTTTAAGGGCCCAACTTACAGAGTGGGCCGAACAGACTTCAAATATTGTGTTTCAAGACACAATTTCTATTAAAGCTGAATATTTTAATAAAGAGGGCTATGCTTTCGCTATTTCGTATAAAAAGTTAGTTAAGTTAGAACATTACATGACTAACGCCCCCATGTCCGATAATCCAATTATTGTGTTGGGTAAAAGAGGAAGTAGCCTTATAATAACTAGTTCCACCATTCAAAAAGTCTCAATCAAATTAAGTTTATTAGAAGAGCAAATTAATACTTATGTTAAACAAACTTATAACCGGGAACTTAAAAGATTATATTTTAGTTATTCTGATCTGTTTTTACCCTTAGTAAATATGATTTCTAGATTAGATGTTGCACTAAGCGGGGCTATTGCGGCTATTAAGTTCAATTATACTAAACCCTGCTTAACGAAACACCAACAAACCAGGGGATTAATTGAAGCAATTAACCTGCGACACCCACTAGTAGAACAGTTGAACACTCAAGAAGAATGTGTAGCCCATAATATTAGTTTAGAGGATAAGGGAATGTTAATATTCTCAGTAAATGGTGCAGGAAAATCTACTCTACTTAGAACAATTGGAGTAAACGTAATCTTAGCTCAAGCAGGAATGTATGTAGCTGCAGACTCATTTAGGTTAAGACCTTATCACTATTTAATTACTCGTATTTTGGGGGGGGATGATCTTCATAAAGGCCAAGGTACTTTTGAGGTCGAAATGAGAGATCTTTCAACTATATTAAAGCTAGCTAATTATAACAGTTTAATATTAGGGGACGAAATTTGTCATGGAACAGAAGTCAGTTCAGGGACAGCAATATTAGCTGCAACAATTGAAAGATTAACAGCTGCACAAACTAGTTTTGTTCTTTCTACTCATTTACATCAAGTTTTTTCTTTAATTGATTCGCCAGTTCGGTGCTATCATTTATCTGTTATGCAACAAAAAGATTTGGGCCTAATTTATGAACGTAAATTAAAACCTGGTCCGGGACCCTCCCAATATGGCATTGAAGTTATGGGCCACATAATTAATGACAAAAAATTTTATAATAGTGCTTTAAAATATCGTAAACTTATTAACTGGGAGCCACCATCCCGAAGTGGGTTAAGTTCTTTAGCAGTATTCCGCCCTTCTAAATATAATGCTCAAGTTTTTATTGATTCGTGTGAAATATGCGGAGCTCCAGCGGAAGCTATCCACCACATTCAACCTGAAAAATTATGTAATAGAAGGTCTAACTTGGTGCCAGTCTGCTCAAGCTGTCATTTAGATATTCATAGAAATAAGATCTCTATTTTAGGTTGAAAGAGAACCCCGGGACATAGGAAATTATATTGGGTTTATCTTAATGAGTCTTTAGACAGTGGAACTGAGTAAAGTCTAGGGTCTATCGGTAAGGACGTGAAATACGAAATAACAAGGGAGAGACTTTGAACTTGTTTATCCTAACTGAAAAGGGTAAGTTGAATAGTTAATTGAAACATCTTACTAAACTATGAGGAATACATCAACTGAGATTCCGTGCGTAGCGGCGAGCGATAGCGGAGAAATTGTCTTAAACAGATAATTAAGATGATTGGACATCTAGACTAAACCCCGATAGACACCTATAGAGAAAGTACCGTGAGGGAAAGACTCAGAATTGGTTCTAAAAGTTACCTTTTGCATAATGGGCCTGCAAGACAAGATTTGGCAAGCTTAAGTAGTAAATGAAGGCGTAGTGATAGCAAGACAAACTCGTTAGTCAAATTTTCCCGAAACCAAGTGATCTAACCATGGCCAGGTAGCTATGCTGACCGAACCAGTGATTGTGGCAAAAATCTTGGATGAGCTGTGGTTAGCGGTGAAATACTAGTCGAACTTGGATATAGCTGGTTCTCTACGAAACTTATCTTAGTAAGGCGCCCCAAGCTGATTCGCCCCCAAACCCCGGGGGTTTGAATTACTGGTGTAGTAAGACTATGGCGATAAGGCCCCTAGTCAAGAGGGGGAAGCCCCAACCAGAAATTAAAGTCACTAATACAGATTAAGTGTATAAAGAGGGCTCAACTTAGACAAGCCCCAACCAGAAATTAAAGTCACTAATACAGATTAAGTGTATAAAGAGGGCTCAACTTAGACAAACAGAAAGTAGGCTTGGAAACAGCCATCTGCACAGGAAAACGTAAAAGTTCACTGAATGAGCCAGGGACCTCTAATAATTAAGGCGGCTAAATCTGTAACTGAAATTCTGGAAGCCAGACCGTAAGGAAGCATCAACTGGCTTGTTAGTAGAGCGTTCTGTAGGCACGATATGTGCGCACCTTGTAAGATAAACAGAAGTGATAATGCAGGCATGAGTAGTACAAGATTAACTCCCAAATAAATATATATATATGTATACAGCTTCTAAGGACATTATGCCCGATGAATTATAATTTTTATACCTGTTCAGGAAAAATATTATGGTACTTCGTACCTTCAACTGTTATTTATGGGATTTATATCTAGGCATAATTTCTCTTAAGGAACTCGGCAAAATAAGATCTCGACTGTTTACCAAAAACATAGCTCTCTGCTAAAGGCTACTTAAGTATAGGGGGTGAATTCTGCCCAATGGTTGTACAGTGAAACTAAGTACTAACGTATAAAGCGAAACCCAACTGAATGGCCGCGGTAACTCTGACCGTGATAATGTAGCACAATAAATAGCCAATTAATTGTTGGCGGGTATGAATGGAACCACGAGGGTTTTACTGTCTCAAGAGGAAAGCCGATGAAATTATAGTTGTAGTGAAGATACTACATAGACTTTGTAAGACGAAAAGACCCTATCGAGCTTTACTGGATACCGATAGCGTTAACTCAAAATGATCGATACTAAGTATTCTAATTTTGAGTTAATAATTTTTGTTGGTGGGACAGTTTAGTTGGGGCGACTGCCTTTGAATAAGAAACGAAGGCGAGCTTATGGTATACAAAGCTAATCTCATTAGCCTGACAGTGAGGGGGACACCCCTAGCTGGCACAAGGACTACATCCTATGTGGGCGATAATGACCCGATATAATTGTCCAAAATAAATATCGAAAGCGAATAAAAGCTACCGTAGGGATAACAGCGTAATATTGTCGGAGAGTTCTTATCGAGGACAGTGTTTGCGACCTCGATGTTGAATTGCGGTGCCCTGGTGCTGTAGAAGGTACCCTAGGTTGGTCTGTTCGACCATGAAAACCGTACATGATTTGAGTTCAGAGCGTGGTGACACAGCTCGGTTTCTATCTACAATGTTCAATCCCAACTTTTTTGAGTCCTAGTACGCAAGGAATGGTCTCAGCGATGCTCGACTATATTGGCCCCATCGATGTAATTAACTTCTGGCTGCTGCAAAGAAGGAGAACAAAAGGTTTAGGGATTAATAAGATCACCTTCTTATATGCCATGTGGGTGCATAGCCCCTGGCATACTATGGAATTAACACTAGGGCTCATCATACTAATAGTGTTGACGTATGGATTAAAGGCCCCTACTTTAAGATTAGCTATGCTACTTGCGGGGGCTGCTGGGCTATTAGCTGTGCCCCACCTACTATGTTGGACACAGGCGATTAAGATGTTGGTGATGCTTAGTGGGTTAGCTATACTATGTATGCTGGACCATCAAACATCGCATCGATCAAGCTCTTTATTGATTTTATTAGTGATCTTAGGTAATTTATTACTTATTGGGTCAACAAATTTAATTTCTATATATTTAGCATTAGAAATGCAAACATTATGTATGTTTATCTTAGTGGCTTATAATAAAAACTCATTATTATCGGCAGAAGCTGGGCTGAAATACTTCGTGTTGGGGGCACTATCTTCGGGGTTGTTCCTGTTTGGTTGCGCCTTAATTTATGGCTCCACAGGAGAGCTTGAGCTTCAATTTATTCGTATGAGCATAGTATCTTATGAGATATTAGCTGGTAAATGTTTTATTACTATCTCATTGTTATTTAAAGTATCTGCAGCCCCATTTCATATGTGGGCCCCCGATGTCTACGAGGGGGCTCCAACTTGGGTAGCTGCGCTATTATCTATCGTGCCTAAACTGGGAGTACTAGCTATTATAGTACAAATAGGCTTAAATGAAATGGGGTTATTAATAGCCGGATTAATTTCTTTGATTGTCGGGGCTATAGGAGCTTTGAATCAAACTCGAATAAAAAGACTACTAGCTTATAGCGGGATAAGTCACATGGGGTTTGTGTTGCTTGGAATAGCCATTGGGTCTATAGAAAGTCTTCAGGCGAGTTTAATGTATATAGGTGCCTATATAATAACTCAAGTTCTACTTTGGTCTGTAGTACTAATTATATCCCCTAAAAGAGACATGCTTATTGAATTTAGTGGTGTTTCAAGATTAAGCCCAATGTTAGCACTAGCATTAGCTACAGGTTTATTGTCTACTGCAGGAATTCCCCCTTTAATTGGGTTTTTAACTAAATGGTATATTATCTTAGCAGCTGTTGGTAAAGGTTACTATATTAGCGCTTTAACAGCTTTAGTTTGTTCCGTGATAGCTGGAGTTTATTACCTTAGATTAGTTAAAATTATGTTTTATCAACCTTTGTCAACGCCTTTAGTAATAACAAAGATACTAAATTCTCCACGTGGCAGCGTAGCACCGGAGGAAACGGGCTTAGGCAAGGCAATATTAATAGGGGCAAGTTTATATTTAGTATTAACAATTATAGTATGTCCTAGTTTGTTCTTTCAGTTAACACATTTAATTATTTTAGATTTATTCCCATGTATCTTCTAGTTATATTAATACCACTACTAAGCGCAGTCGGAAGCGGACTAGGGGGTCGCCATCTAGGAAGAAAGGGGGCTGGCCTGTTAAGTTCTGTGTGTGTTCTCGCCAGTAGCCTTCTCTCTTTTGTATTATGTTATGAAATCCTTATTAATGGGGCTACAGTATATATAGAGTTAGGCAGATGGATAGAGTCAGATTTACTAATGACTAGCTTTGGCTTCCAATTTGATATGGTAACAGCTGTAATGTTAATAGTAGTAACCACAATTAGCGGGCTAGTTCATGTATATTCTACAAGTTATATGAGAGAAGACCCCCATTTACCTAGATTTATGAGCTATCTGTCTCTATTTACCTTTTTTATGTTAGTTTTAGTTACTAGTAATAATTATGTGCAATTATTTATTGGTTGGGAAGGTGTCGGTTTATGTTCTTATTTATTAATTAACTTTTGGTTTACGCGTATACAAGCTAATAAAGCAGCAATTAAGGCAATGTTAATTAATAGAATAGGGGATATAGGATTAATGCTAGCTATTATATTAATCTGGAAAGAATTTGGGGTATTAGATTACTGTAGTTTATTCTCCGCCTTATCATCATCTTCAGCTTGTACTTGTATTTGTATACTACTAACTATAGGGGCCGTAGGAAAATCTGCCCAATTAGGGTTGCATACTTGGTTGCCGGATGCTATGGAGGGCCCCACACCTGTTTCGGCCCTAATTCACGCAGCGACAATGGTGACAGCAGGGGTGTTTTTAATTATAAGATCAGCTCCCCTTTTTGATTACTCTCCAACTGCAACAATTATTGTGGGGTTAGTTGGCTCCTTAACTGCTTTTTTTGCAGCTACAGTAGGATTAGTCCAATCGGATATAAAAAAAGTTATTGCTTATTCTACTTGTAGTCAATTAGGATATATGGTAATGGCTTGTGGCACTTATAGCTGTCTAAGTAGTTTATATCATCTATTAACTCATGCTTTCTTTAAGGCCTTATTATTCTTGGGGGCGGGCTCAATAATTCATGCTCTTTTAGATGAACAAGATCTTAGAAAAATGGGGGGGATAATCCGGGGCCTACCTTTAACATATGTATTAATGTTGATTGGTTCATTGTCTTTAGCTGGCTTTCCCTATTTATCTGGATTTTACTCTAAAGATTTAATATTGGAATTAACTTATAATAATTATTGTTTAATATCTATTTATTGGTTAGCTTCAATTACAGCCTTCTTAACTGCTTTTTATTCATTCCGATTAATCTACTTAAGTTTTGTGTCTAAGCCTAATTTAACACGTATAAGCGCACAACACTTACAAGAAGCTGATTGGAACTTATTGGGTCCTTTATTAGTATTAGCAGCAGGAAGTATATTAGTTGGTTATATTGCCCAAAATATGGTGTTTGCGCCGGGGATACGTCCCTTGCCGCTTGTGCCTACAATAGTTTCTTTAGCACCAGTTATTATGTCCGTAACAGGTATATTACTAGTGTTTATACTTCGTCCATATGTTGTCTATTATATTACACGCCCCAGCATATATGGTTTTTTATTTTATGCCTGGGAGTTTAATCAAATAGCAAATTATTATATTGGAAGCGCAGTTTGGAAGTTCGGCCATTTTGTGTCTTATCGTACTATAGATAGGGGAGTTTTAGAGATTTTAGGCCCCACTGGAATAGCTCGATTCATGGTTGAGAGAACTAAAGAGTTAAGCAGCCTACAATCTGGTTTATTATTTAATTATGCATTAATGATATTAGTTGGAACAGCTATCGCACTTAAGTACCTAGTCGCAAATTAGAAACAGGTTCTTTTCCAAGTCCGGAGTAATATCCTAAAATAGGAGAAAACTAGCCGCAAGGTAGTGGCTAGTAATTATATTAATATGATATTAACTTGTATAGTTGGCTCTATATTAGTAAGTATAGTAATTATAGCATTAATTCCCAGGGAAAATAGTCTGAAACTACGCCAGCAAGCGTTAGAGTGGTCTCTGATTACATTTGCTCTTTCTATTTTATTATTAGTTAACCTTCATCAAGAAGCTCAATTTCAACAGATAATAGAATTCAATTGGGTAAGTACAATAGGTTGGTTTGAAGGTTCTCCAATATTGTTTGCTATTGACGGGATCTCTATATTTTTCATTGTACTAAGTACTTTATTAACCCCTATTTGTATCTTAGTAAGTTGGAATAGTATTAAGTTTCTTGTTAAGGAGTTTATTATATGCCTTTTAGGCATGGAGTTACTATTAATTGGGGTATTTTCAACATTAGATCTGTTAATATTTTATGTGCTATTTGAGAGCATATTAATACCTATGTTCTTAATAATCGGAGTGTGGGGAGCTCGGGCAGAGAAGATAAAAGCTGCCTATTATTTCTTTTTTTATACTTTAGTTGGTTCAATATTAATGTTACTTAGCATAGCAGTTATTTATAGAATAACGGGCACAACCGACTACTTATCTTTAACTAACATTCAAATTGATAATAACATTCAAATTTGGTTATTTGTGGGTTTCTTCCTTAGTTTAGCAGTTAAAATACCTATGATCCCCTTTCATATATGGTTGCCTCTTGCGCATGTTGAGGCTCCTTTAGCTGGTTCAGTGATTCTGGCTGGAATATTATTAAAATTAGGGGGTTATGGATTCATTAGATTCGCTTGGCCTCTTTTCCCAGAAGCAACAGAGTATTTAGCACCAATCATATTAACGTTATCATTAATAGCAGTAATATATGGAAGTTTAACTACTTGCAGACAGGTAGATGCGAAACGTCTGATAGCCTATTCCTCGGTAGCTCATATGGGAATAGTAACAATAGGCTTATTTACTCATACGATGGAGGGTTTAATAGCCTCTATATTCTTAATGATAGCCCATGGAGTGGTTAGCCCCGCTTTATTTATAGCAGTAACGCTGCTCTATGAGAGACATCACACAAGGTTAATTAGGTATTATAGGGGAGTAGTTATGACTATGCCCCTATTTTCTATCATATTTATGGTGTTTACTTTAGCTAATATTGCTGTTCCTCTTAGTTGTAACTTTGTCGGAGAATTTTTATCCTTAGTGGCTGCTTTTTCTACTAGTACATCATTAGGTATTCTTACCTCAACTAGTATGGTCATAGCTGCTGCTTATTCGTTATATTTATATAATAGAATTTGTTTTGGGCAACTTTCTCCATATTTAATATTTTCGAGAGATATTAATAGACGAGAGTTTAATGGGCAATTACCGCTAATAGTAGCTATTGTATTATTGGGGGTAGTTCCATACCCCCTAATCGAGTTAGTTCGTGTATGTTTGCCCAGATTTTTATAATTTTCCTCTTTCCTGTGCCTACTTGGTTTTTATGTGTGTGTGTGTGTGTGTGTGTGTACTTATTTTTAATGGTGGTAGGGGCAGGAGTTGAACCTACATAACCAGATTATGAGTCTGAGAACTTACCGTTAGTTGACCCTACAAGCTGAGCTTAGCTAAGCACTATGTAACCATGGCCCGGGCTAAGAGCCCCACCAGTAAATACATACATACAAAAACAACCAAACCACATCTACAAAATGCCAATACCAACTAGCAGCCTCAAAACCAAAATGATGATGACGAGTATAGTGATAACCTATTAGTCTAGCTAGACACACAGTCAAAAATACAGTCCCTATTATAACATGAAAACCATGAAAACCTGTGGCCATAAAAAAGGTTGAACCATAGACGGAGTCGGAAATCGCAAAGGGCGCTTCGTAATACTCCATAGCTTGTAGGGCTGTGAATTGAATTCCAAGGATTACGGTACAAGTCAGTGATTGTATGGCCTCTAATCTTTGTCCGCTAACTATGGCGTGATGTGCCCATGTAACTGTTGCTCCTGAACTAAGTAATATAGCTGTGTTTAATAGGGGCACAGAAAATGGGTCTAACACTTCTATACCAACAGGGGGCCAAACAGCCCCCAATTCTATAGTGGGAGATAAACTACTATGAAAGAAAGCCCAAAAGAACGCAAAAAAGAAGCAAACTTCAGAAGTAATAAAAAGGATCATACCATATCTTAATCCTTTTTTTACTATTTGAGTGTGGTGTCCTTGGAAAGTGGCTTCTCTAATAATATCTTTCCACCAAACAAACATTGTTAATATTATAGTTATTGCGCCTAAATACATTATCCATGTATAACTGTAATGAAAATATAACACTGAGCCCACTGTAATTAGTAGGGCCCCAATTGCGCCTATATAAGGCCATGGACTAGGGTCCACTAAATGATAAGGGTGATAAGCCTTACTCATGGCTCCCCGGCGGGGAATCGAGCGGAGACTAATACTCCTACCCAACAATTATTCTAAGTGTGGGTTAATGTAGATTTAGAGTATCATTAATGTATATGGTAGTTAGTAAACAAAATACATATGCTTGAATCAAGGCCACGGCAATTTCTAGTAAAGTTATAAAAACCATTACTAATATTGGGGCTAAGCTTAAGACTAACATTCCATTACTAATCATTGCAAACCCAAAACTTGCTAATATAGCAAATAAAAGGTGTCCAGCAGATAAATTAGCCGCTAATCGAACACCTAAGGAAATTGCCCGGGAAAGATAGCTAACCGTTTCAATTATAACTAATAGCGGGGCTAATGATAAAGGAGCCCCGCTAGGCATCATCATTGAAGCAAAGTTCCAACGGTATTGTGTTATACCCAATATTGTCACTGCTATTAAAATAGATAAACTTAGCCCGAAAGTAATAACAATATGGGCAGTTGGGGTAAACACATAAGGAAATAGACCTAACAGATTTAGTCCAGCAATAAACGCAAATAGGGTTATAATAAAAGTAAAATACTGATTTCCCTTATTAGCTGTAGAGTCTTTTACTAATTCTAAAAAGTGGGTATAAACAATCTCTTGTATAGCCTGCAATCTTGTAGGTATTAATTTATATGAACAACTCCCTATTAATATTGCACTTAATAGAATAAGCATCATAAGAGAAGAATTAGTAATTATCCCCCCAATTATCCGAACTACATTAAATTGATCAAAGAAAGAAGCTGCCATATTGAATATATGTAGGAAATGTCCCTATCTACGGAGTATATCTTGTAGTATAGCATATGCTCGATTAACCCCGAGTCCCTTACTAGGGGCTGCCCCCTCTTCCTGTAGTATACTTCTTATACGTAAATTATTTTGAATTTTAGGTAAAATAAATAAACTCATAATACTATAAAGTGCTAACAAAATTATTAGTGTCCAGCTATATTGAGTTAAATAAGCAGTTATATCTAAGTGAGGCATTATTCGATGATTGAAAGATCCTCTAAAGATCAGCACATAATGAAGATAGCCAGCTGATATATTTATCCATGCTAACAGCCTCTATAACAATGGGCATAAAAGAGTGATTAGCACCACATAACTCGGAACATTGACCATAAAATAATCCCGGTCTTTTAGCTAAAAACCCGGTTTGATTAAGACGTCCAGGCACAGCATCCATTTTAATAGCTAATGAAGGTACAGCAAATGAGTGAAGTACATCTGCGCCTGTAACTAAAACTCTTACATAAGTATCAATAGGAACAACCATTCTATTGTCAACTTCTAATAGTCGGAGATCGCCGGGTTGAAGGTCACTCGTAGGTATCATGTAAGAATCAAATTCTAAGGTACTATCTTCACCTAAGGTAGTTTGATAGTCTGAATACTCATAAGACCAATACCATTGATGACCTATGGCTTTTACTGTCACACCGGGTTCTACTATCTCATCCATCAAATAAAGTAGTTTCAAAGAAGGGAATGCTATAAACACTAGTATAACTGCCGGTATTATAGTCCAAACAATTTCTATCGTAACCCCCTCAATAAGATAGCGATGATAAGCTTGGCCTGTTAATCCTCTTATAATCAACCACAATACAGTTGTTATTATAATAATTAAAATAAACATAATTTGGTTATGTAGAAACAAAATCTCTTCCATAACAGGACTAGCAGCATCTTGGAAGCTTAGTTGAAATGGCTCAGCCGCGTCACGTAGGAGCGAGGCCTCTAATAATGCATTAATTGGAGTTTTCATTCTTCTCTAGCCCTGTTACTTTGTTGACACACCCAAAAGCTTTTCCAATTCCGTATATATGGCCCCAAGAGTGTTCTCACCTACTTTAGATTACTTTTAATCTAGAGTAAGC